AGCAGATAGCAACAACCGTTTCATCGGACATGCGTATTTTTTATTTTCCGACGGATTTCCATGGTTTCCTTAATGGAAATTGTTTGATGTAGTGAGTAATAGGCTCTTTCACCGTTCAAGAATTCTTGTTTAGGCAGTTCATATCATCCATACATAGTGTTTTGATCTAAGATTTCAATTCTTCCATGCTTCAAGCATATTGCTCCATGGAGCTAAGGTCCAAAATATGGAAGAAACAAGTGTTTCCACGACTCTACCACCCGGCCAATTCTGTTCCACTTAATCCCCTTTTCATGGCCACATATCTTTACGGCTAAGGAATGGGAAATCTTTCCCCTGTTACATGAATCAAATATTTCATTTCATCCGGGAAAAGCCATCTCTTTCTCAACAATGTCTTTGCCATTTGATCCAATAGCGTTCCGTTAGATAGGAAGAGATTTGATAAATACTGATAACTCTCGGATGGAGTATTAGAACGGAAAGATCCATTAGATAATGAACTATTGGTTCTAAGCCATCTCTGGCGATGAATCAACAATTCGATTTCTTGCGTATTCTTGATGAACCAGCGTCTATATATAGATGTAGAAGGATTTGTTTGGGAAGTAATAAGCCCCTTTGACATCTCTTCATCTGCAAAGAATTCTCGACGCGAAAACACAGAGACAAAGGGCGGATCTTTGAATAGGAAAAAGAATGGATCTGCAGGGTCCCAAATGAATTGGCTTATTCGAAAAAAGCCTTGTTCTTTGGACGATCTATCTCGTGTCTGGTACTGCATGGTTCCACTCTGCAAGAACTCCGAATCATTCTCTTGAAGCTCATCCTTTTTATGAGAAATGATCCGCTTGCCCCGAAATGACCCGGCCCAATAGGGAAATCCCAATTCAGTGGGCCTTTCGATACAATCAAATAGATTGCCACAAGGGCGCCATATTCTAGGAGCCCAAACTATGTGATTGAATAAATCCTCCTCTATCTGTTGCGGGTCGAGGGCCCCTTCCCCTTCTTCAAACTCCGATTCGTATTTTTCATAGAAAAATCTCTGATCAACGATAGAAAAAGATCCATTTTGCATCATATCTAACGGATTCCTTGGTTCGGACCGAAGAAGTAATGTCACTCGATTATTATCAAACTGGCTGCAATCCTTTTCTGTCCGTGAGGATCCCGCCAGAGCGCCTTCTACTTCTAATAGGCCATGAACTAGATCAGAATCATTCTCAACGAATCCATAAGAAGTGATCCTATTTTTTTCACCGGATCCGGGTGAAGACCAAAGATCTTGAGCGACCGATCCGGCAGAACAACTCAAAAGATAAAGAAGTATCGTTAATTTCTTCATGCTCGTTCCAAGTTTGAAGTACCATTTGTACAAATAGGAATCTCCTTCCTTACATGATTTCTTCTTCATATAGATAGATATAGGATCTATGGGGCAATTACTTAGAAGTACATTTTGTGCAACAGCCCTTCCTATCTGATAGAAAAAGACCCCATGATCCTGAACCGATCTTACCTGGGATCGCAAATCCCAAGTTTGTCTATGAAGAGCGGATCTAATTGTATTAGTTTCTATAATTGATTTCTTCTGTGTAATACTAATTGATAGGGCCTCATTGATAAGTGCTACAAGATCTCGTGCATTGGAACCCATGGTTATGGACCCGAATCCGTTAGTATGGAACATTTTCTTTTCCAAGTGAAATCCCCTAGTATATGAAAGAATGAAAAAGTGCTTTCGTTGTTGTGGAATAAGAAGCCTTCGTATCTTAATGCATGTATTTAATTTATTCGGAGCTATTAGAGCGGGATCCACTTTTTGGGGAATATGAGTCGAAGCAATAACAAGAATATTTCTAGTGGAACATCTTTCACAATCCCTGGAGAGATAGTTCTCTACTAGACCGAGGGATAAGTAATTCGACTCATTCACATACAGATCATGAATGTTTGGAATCCATATTATGCAAGGAGACATTGCTTTTGCTAATTCGAATTGAAGGGTGATATCAAATCGGCCTATTTTCGGCGTCATATACATAGTTAGCACATTCGTCATAGTTAGCAGCTCCGTATCAAGGTCATCATCAATATCGTCACTATCATCAATATGGATATCGTCACTATCATCAATAAGATAATCTTTAGGCTTGTCATCCAGGAACTTGTTCGGAAATAACGTAATGAAAGGAACATAGGAGTTTGCCGCTAGGTTTTTGACCAAACAGGATCGTCCAGTTCCTATAGAACCTATCACTAAAATACCCCTAGAAGGGGATAGGGCTAAGCGGAGCGAAAAGGGTTTTCCATGAGATGGGAAATGAAAACTATTAGCCCCACACGAGGTTTGTGAATAAGTGATTGTCTGATAATGAGCAAGGAATATCCGTCTTTCCGCTAAACAGAATCTATTGAACTCATAATTCATTAGATACTTTTTCTGAATGTCAACTAAGTATCGTAAGTAAATTGATCCCGGTTGTTCAATCATTTGATAACCAGAGTCATTCTTTGATAAAGGATCACTATGAGTCAGACTCAATAGAATTTGATCCATCCTTTTTTCTGTCATTAAGGTGGAGAACTGAACCAAGAATTCTCTTTCTTCATCATCAATCGAATCACTGTTCGCGACCCAGGATTCCATTTTATCATCAATCCAATCACCGTTCACATTTTTTCTTTTTCTTATCAATGAATAGATCTCTTTACTTGTACGACTTAGATGTCTCGTATTTCTCGAAAAAGTGATTCGATTGATGGGATTTGGTATGATACTTATGAGATCGATGAGATTTCTATTCAAATATTTCTTCTTAGAACATATTGATTTGACCCCATAAGTGGGACCACCACCCAATAGCATGTTGCCACCAGAAGCAGAACCCCGTATCTCTTCCAGAGCAACTAGAAAGAGATTCTTTAACCAAAAAGAATTCAGTTCAGATGTAGGATACCTATCCAGAAGTTTTCGCAACTCAATCATGTATGATGGAATCATCAAAGATTTTATCTTTTCTAACTCTGTCTGTAACTCACTAGAGGCTCGGGAAAAAAAGAGAAGATGGATACGAACGAGATATCCAGCAACAAGAAGAAGGAAAAGGATTGAATAGAGGAACTCCCAAGCATTTCTTGATCTCAGATGTGCCCATATCAATGGAACGGGTGACTCATTATTTCGATGAATCATTTCTTCGGACAGAAGAAGATTCTGTAAACACTTATTCGAAATCTCACTTATCAGAGTCCATTGTGGAAGAATCCTCTGAGGAATTGGCCATGATATATCTGATCCATACATAATATCATGAAAAATGGATACAAATTTTTGACTGCTACTTAGTATTGGCAATGGGTCTGAAAAAGTATCTAAAAGGGCGAAATTTAGATATTTGCACCCTGTCGAAGTAAGGAACCATGGCATATATGTTTGGAACAGATTCCATTTTGAGAGATTTGAAAAAGCACTATCTCGTTGAAAGGTTCCATACATCTGCCCTTTCTCAACGTATTTCTTTAGACAAAGACTCCGTTTTTTCCTCTTTCCGGATGGTAAATATTTCTCAGAACATGGAGTGTGAATCAAACCCATGTTTGAATTGAAACTGAGATACTGATGCAAGTTCTTCCCTTCTGAATCAGATAGATTCATATCTGAAAGAGGCCGACAATAAGTTCTTTCAAAATTGACTATTTGTTCCTCTCTTAGAAATGTTGCAGAAATGTCTGCGATCGAGTAAATAGCTCTACGAACGAACGGATCGGATCGAATTGGAAAATGGAAAGATTTGTACAAGTTATACGTTTCATCACCACTTTGTAGAAAATCGTTAGGTATGAATATATCAGATACCTGTGACTCGATTGCCGAAATAGTCTCTCTCTCCAAAAAAATATGTTTTTTTTTACCGACGCACAAAGAAAATATTTTGTTGCGAATGAACAAGATATTGAGGAATTGTCCATATGTAAGATCATCATTATGGATACGGGTCTTTTCCACAGAAAAAGGGAATCTTTTGTTACAATAGAACCAGAAGTGATGTGGATCATTCAAGAATCGAAGTCGATTTGCTTTATAAAAAGAAGATATCAATGAACTTCTATGAAATGGTTTCACGGGATTCAGCCAATTGTCTCGATCGTGGGATATCATTGAGAAATAGGAATCCGTGTTATCAAAGGATTTTCCGCAATTATTTCTAGTATGGAATGAGTCAATCATCCACTTTGGTATCTTTTTGAACAAAAATGGTAATATTGTTCCTCCATTGATCAAGAATTTCGGTCTTTGGGAAGTATCACGATCATCCAATAAGAAGGGTTTCAATTTATTCAAATGAACGACTTGAACACCTATTGATTCTAACAACTGATTGCAGGGTTGATCATTCGGACTTTTCAATTCATAGATGTGGATCTCGGACCTATGAATGGGGGTATTCCCGATACTCACAAAGAAAAAGGGAAGTGATTTGGACAAAAAGGGAAGTGACTTGGACAAAAAGAGAAATGACTTGGACAAAAAGAAACGAAGTGACTTAGACAAATCTTGTTTGTCGATAGCCTCGGACCAATCAATCGAATATTGATTCATACGTAATCGATCGAACACTACTTGAAAACGGTTCTTCTGTTCAGAAACGAAATGTTCCAAATGTTCCTGTAAATTCTTGCTCCCATTGGACCATTTGTATCTATATGCATCAGGATCCCGATTCATGGATCTCTCGGTTCGAGAAATAAGAGGATCAAACCATTTCTTCTGACTCTTTTTCAAATTCAATAAATGTTGGTTGATCGTATATTTCATTATAGTTATATGATTCAGAGTATCATTTCCTATTTGATCCCTTTGAATTCCATATTCGAAGTTGCGATTGGATCGATTCATTAAAAAGAATCGATTCGATACATTTCTTATGTACCCATAGATGCTATATTGGATTTGAATCAGATTTCGGATCAATCTATATTGATTGACTGCCTCCATGATGTTGTTGCTAGCAAATACCGCTGTTTTTAGTTTTGGATCTTCCAAATCATTCCCGCAGTAGATCCGGACCGATTTTTTTCTGATCCTTCGATTGAATACCTCATTCAAGAATTTTTTTTGATCCAACCCGTAGGAATCAATAGAAAAGGCAAATCCCCTATGATACACCAGATCCGACTCGGTTATTGATAGAGTGAATAGATCTGCCATTTCTTGAAATCTCTCTTCTGATTCAAAATCGTGGTGTAACGTGTATCCCCCTTTGTTCCGGTTATGGAATAGATGAAATAAATCCAAAAATGGATTTTTTTTCAAGAATGAAATCTTATTGGAACTGTCCATATCTGGTTCATCCTTCGGAACCATATCACATCCCGGATCTGATGAAATAGGATGAATTGAGACGGTATTTTGTAAATACGTAATTATCTTGAATATATCAACCATTTCTTTATTTTCCGATCGCCTGGAAGGGACAAAAGAAACATCTTGTTTTTTCTTCCAAAATTTCTGATCTCTAGTAGACCTCTCAGTAGGATTCGAACCCAGATGAAGTTCTGACCATCTGTCAGAGAAAAAAGAACGAATTGATCTTGTAGGATTCCGAAGAAATTCTTCGATTTCTTTCGGAAGCAGATGATTATTCATCTGCTTCTCACGTTTCGTGAATAGCCGGGACATTGAGGAAGATCCAAAAAGGCATTTCGGGAATCGATCTGATTCTATCTCTGTTCGTTCCGTTTGAAGAAAGGAAGGATCCCAAAGAATCGATCTTTCTTCTAGTTGCTGAATCTCTGTTTGATCGATCAATGTGTGATATTCTGAATCCTCATTTCTAATGGAATCGAAATGATCTCTGGATTGATCAGAGGATCCTTTCGATTGGCTAGAATCCGTTACTTGAACGAAAATAGATCTTGTGGAATCATATTGAATATTTGACAATACATTCCGTACCCTGCTAAAAAACCGATCCTTGTTTACCAACCACACATTGTCTAACCAAATCCAATTCTCTCTCGATACGTTCCTCAAAAAATCCGATTCGTGCTGATTCTTCCCCCAACTAACGAAGAGATCTTGGCGGAATTGCCACATATGAAATTGAGCACAATTTTGCAAAGAAATACCCCACTTGTTTCTCGAGAAGAGATGGGAAACGTGCTCAATATCATTTGATTGAATAGTTGCCTCAGCTCCTTGTTGTTTGAAGAAACCCTCCCCTTCAATTGGTCTTTTTTCACGAAAAGCAGACATGAGATAACAAATCAAGTCTTTCCCTAAGATTTCGAATAGCTGTCCCGAATTCAAGTTGATTATGTTTCGCTTCTTCCTCGGAGAAAGACGATCCAACAATTCCCAATCATGGTCCTTGCGGATCGGATCATCCGTATAGGATAAAAAAAGAAACTCCAGATATTTGCTATCTTTCTCTTTGAATGAGATCTCAATTCCAGCTACGGTTTCATTAGCTATCTTACAACTAGAATCCCTCTTTTTTCCGATCCGGTTCCTCCACCACTGCGAGCCCCGGTTCGATTCAGGCATGATACACTTTTTCTTTTTGGGGAGAACCCAAGTACTCTCTTGCGGATCCATGAAACAACTCTCAGAAATCTTTTTCTCTTTTGGAAGATACAGGAGCGAAACAATCAACCTATTGATATTGGAAGACCAAAAAGATTCTTCCAATGTCTCATTTCTGGGTCCAATGGAATTCAGAGGTATAGGAAGAAGCCCCATCAAATAGAGATTTTTTCTTTCGACCATCTTTCGATTGGTAATACGAGATATAAGGACCACTACTACAAGCAGTACTACACCTTTGATCGTGAAATATCGATTTCTTGTTGAACCCTGTGAATCACGTGAAAGTAGGATACTCCAAATTCGGGGGTCAGAGAGTTTCATAAAACGTTCTTGGTGGAAAAAAATGTGAGTGAAAGATCCCACTGAATCGAATTTGATCCATGAATCTAAGAAATAGTGAGAATTCTTGATCTCTCTCAATATCTCTCTCAATTCGAAGATCCAGAATTGGAATTGATATCGTTTCATTGATTCCTCCTAAAGATTTTCATTGATTCCTCCTAAAGATTTCATTTCAATTGGAATTTGGTTATTCACGATGTACAATGAGCCCTGTTAAGCATCCATGGCTGAATGGTTAAAGCGCCCAACTCATAATTGGCAAATTCGTAGGTTCAATTCCTGCTGGATGCATGCCAATGGGAACGTTCCATAAGTCTATTGGAATTGGCTCTGTATCAATGGAATCTCATCATCCATCCATAACGAATTGGTGTGGTATATTCATACCATAACATATGAACAGTAAGAACTAGAATTCTTATCGATACTGGAACTCATAGGGAAGAAAATGGAGTTATGGATGGAATCAAATATGCAGTATTTACAGAAAAAAGTATTCGGTTATTGGGGAACAATCAATATACTTCTAATGTCGAATCAGGATCAACTAGGACAGAAATAAAGCATTGGGTCGAACTCTTCTTTGGTGTCAAGGTAATAGCTATGAATAGTCATCGACTCCCAGGAAAGGGTAGAAGAATAGGACCTATTATGGGACATACAATGCATTACAGACGTATGATCATTACGCTTCAACCGGGTTATTCTATTCCACCTCTTATAGAGAAAAGAACTTAAAGCAAAATACTTAATAACACGGCGATACATTTATACAAAACTTCTACCCCGAGCACACGTAATAGAGCCATAGACAGTCAAATGAAATCCAATCCACGAAATAATTTGATCTGTGGACAGCATCATTGTGGTAAAGGTCGTAATGCCAGAGGAATCATTACCGCAAGACATAGAGGGGGAGGTCATAAGCGTCTATACCGTAAAATCGATTTTCGACGGAATGAAAAAGACATATCTGGTAGAATCGTAACCATAGAATACGACCCTAATCGAAATGCATACATTTGTCTCATACATTATGGGGATGGCGAGAAAAGATATATTTTACACCCCAGAGGGGCTATAATTGGAGATACCATTGTTTCTGGTACAGAAGTCCCTATATCAATGGGAAATGCCCTACCTTTGAGTGCGGTTTGAACTATTGATTTACGTAATTGGAAGTAACCAATTAGGTTTACGATGAAACCTAGAAATCAATCACTGATCCAATTTGAGTACCTCTATGGGATAGACCTCAACAGAAAACTGTTGAGTAACGGCAGCAAGTGATTGAGTTCAGTAGTTCCTCATAGAAAATTATTGACTCTAGAGATATGGTAATATGGAGAAGACAAAATTGTTTGAAGCACGCACAGAACCGGAAGCGCCCCTTGTTTCAAAGAGAGGAGGACGGGTTATTCACATTTAATTTGATGGTCAGAGGCGAATTGAAAGCTAAGCAGTGGTAATTATAAAGATCCCCCCGGGAAAAATAGAGATGTCTCCTACGTTACCCGTAATATGTGGAAGTATCGACGTAATTTCATAGAGTCATTCGGTCTGAATGCTACATGAAGAACATAAGCCAGATGATGGAACGGGGAGACCTAGGATGTAGAAGATCATACATGAGTGATTCGGCAGATTTGGATTCCTATATATCCACTCATGTGGTACTTTATCATACGATTCATATAAGATAAAGATCCATCTGTCTAGATATCATCATATACATCTAGAAAGCCGTATGCTTTGGAAGAAGCTTGTACAGTTTGGGAAGGGGTTTTTAAAAGAAGAATCTACTTCAACCGATATGCCCTTAGGCACGGCCATACATAACATAGAAATCACGCTTGGAAAGGGTGGACAATTAGCTAGAGCGGCGGGCGCTGTAGCGAAGCTGATCGCAAAAGAGGGTAAATCAGCCACATTAAGATTACCATCCGGGGAGGTCCGTTTGATATCCAAAAACTGCTTAGCAACAGTCGGACAAGTGGGTAATGTTGGGGTGAATCAACAAAGTTTGGGTAGAGCCGGATCGAAGTGTTGGATAGGTAAGCGTCCTGTAGTAAGAGGAGTAGTTATGAACCCTGTAGACCATCCCCATGGAGGTGGGGAAGGGAAAGCCCCAATTGGTAGAAAAAAACCCACAACTCCTTGGGGTTATCCTGCGCTTGGAAGAAGAAGTCGAAAAAGGAAAAAATATAGTGATAGTTTTATTCTTCGTCGCCGTAAATAGGAATATTGAAAATCGCATTTTTTGAATTTGAAATAATGTGATGGGCGAACGACGGGAATTGAACCCGCGCGTGGTGGATTCACAATCCACTGCCTTGATCCACTTGGCTACATCCGCCCCTTATCTAGCTAAAGGATTTTCTCTTTTTTCCATTCATCATTATTGTATTTATTCTTACCTTCATACTTAGATCGAGATATTCTATTGGACATAGAATGCCAATCTTTAAAATGTAAAAAAAGGAGTAATCAGCTGTGGCACGTTCACGAAAAAAAAACCCTTTTGTAGCTAATCATTTATCAAGAAAAATTGAAAAACTCAACATGAGGGAGGAGAAAGAAATAATAGTAACTTGGTCTCGGGCATCTACCATTATACCCAAAATGGTTGGCCATACAATCGCTATTCATAATGGAAAGGAACATTTACCTATTTATATAACAGATCGTATGGTAGGTCACAAATTGGGAGAATTCGCGCCTACTCTGACTTTCGCGAGACATGCGAGAAACGATAATAAATCTCGTCGTTAATTTTGAAAAAAAAATAGATACTTATCATTCATTGGCGGGGGATAACCTTATGATAAAGAAAAATAACTCAAATTCGAGTGGAGCTATACCTGTTTTAGCTCAACATATATGTATGTCTGTTTTCAAAGCGCAAAGAGTAATTGATCAGATTCGCGGGCGTTCTTATGAGGAAACGATTATGATATTGGAACTTATGCCTTATCGAGCATCTTATCCCATTTTAAAATTGGTTTATTCCGCAGCAGCAAACGCTAATCATAATATGGGTTTGAACGAAACCGATTTATTCATTAGTAAAGCCGAAGTCAATGGAGGTCCTTTTGTGAAAAAATTAAGACCTAGAGCTCGAGGACGTAGTTATCCGATAAAAAGACCCACTTGTCATATAACAATTGTATTAAAAGATAAATCAAAATTATCTTTCGATGAATTTAAGATTTAGATTCATATTTAGAAAAAAATAGATGGAAAGATAATATAATAAAAAAAAAAAATATGGGACAAAAAATAAATCCACTTGGTTTCAGACTTGGTACAACCCAAAATCATCATTCCTTTTGGTTCGCACAACCAAAAAAATTTTCTGTAGGTCTACAAGAAGATGAGAAAATACGGAATTGTATCAAGAACTATGTACAAAAAAATAAGAGAATATCCTCAGGTTTCGAAGGAATTGGAATTGCGCGTATAGAAATTCAAAAAAGAATTGATTTAATCCAGGTCATAATCCATATTGGATTCCCAAATTTATTAATAGAGGGCCAAACACGAGGAATCGAAGAATTACAGATGAATGTACAAAAAGAATTTCGTTCTGTGAACCGAAGAATCAACATTGCTATCACACGAATAGAAAAACCTTATGGAGACCCCAATATTCTTGCAGAATATATGGCTTCTCAATTAAGAAATAGAGTTTCGTTTCGAAAGGCAATGAAAAGAGCTATTGAATTAACTGAACAAACAGATACAAAAGGAATTCAAATACAAATTGCAGGACGTATTGACGGAAAAGAAATTGCACGTGTCGAATGGATCAGAGAAGGTAGAGTTCCTCTACAAACAATTCGCGCTAAAATTGATCATTGTTCCTATACAATTCGAACTATCCATGGAGTACTAGGCCTCAAAATTTGGATATTTGTGGATGAAGAATAATAGACCTTTATTTATCTTGTCATTCTATCCAGTAATATAGTGATATATAGAAGATATATAGAACAAAAAACTAGTAGAATAAAAAACTAGAAACTTTTTCTATTTTTCTGTTAAATCAAACAAAAATAAACAATTCTAATTCTATAAGGTTGAATAAAAAAAGAAATGAACTTTTTTTATATAATTGCTATGCTTAGTGTGTGACTCGTTAGTTTTTTCTTTAGAGTTTTTAGTAGGATCAAAATAAACAAAATAAAGACTGACCCCTAGTATTAACTCAATAACTACAACTACTATATAAAAATAAATTAAAAACTAATAACTAACTTATTGCTTCATATTGTCGAGATCCCCAAAACAGTCACTATATGACTGGATCAATCATATAGTTGTAACAACTGAAATTGTTCCATAACAAACAAATCCGATTGTGGATTTGAAAAAAAAAAAGAAAGGGATGCGGATAAATGGAAAGGTGATAGAAAGAGAGAACAAAAATATCAATGATATATGATTCCAATATGTATGGTCTATGAATTACCTCATATAAATAAAAGGCGGTGTAATAAAGCATTAATTTAATATTGTTTAATATTGTATCAATTGATATATAAATAATAAATGATATATAAATAATAAAGAAATGAGATATAAATAATAAAGAGCTTCCGGTTAATAGAAACTGAGAAGATTAACTCGGGAACAGATTTTGTTGAGAGCTCCATTGCAGAGTTTAGGCCTAATCATTAATGGAGAAGCTATAGGAACGACGAAACCTGTGACTATACTATATAGGATTCTATTTAAAAGAATCAAAATGATTGAGCAGGCAGGATGGCGGAATGAACCAAGAACAAATTTTTTTACTCTGAGAAGTCGTGGATTGATCCTACGAATAAAGCAGGAAAGGGAAAGAGTCAATATTCGCCCGCGAAACCCCTATTTCTTATTTATTGGATTCCAATATTGTCTTGATTCAATAATTTACTAAAATAAAAGAAAAGTCAAATAAATAAGGATCCGGAAAAGAAACATTATCTATATCTATAAATAGAAAAATCTAACCGTATATACAGCTGCTTATCTAATAGTCTTATCTAATAAATGAAATATAATATCAATAAATCCCATTACTTAGTTTAATGTATTAGTTATTAAATACATGTGCATCTGTAATATTATCGAATCCTTTCATTCGTGAGGAGCTGGATGAGAAGAAACTCTCATGTCCGGTTCTGTAGTAGAGGTGGGAAAAAACCATCAACTATAACCCCAAAAGAACCAGATTTCGTAAGCAACATAGAGGAAGAATGAAAGGAATATCTTGCCGGGGTAATCATATTTGTTTCGGCAGATATGCTCTTCAGGCACTTGAACCCGCTTGGATTACCGCTAGACAAATAGAAGCAGGACGAAGAGCAATGACACGATATGCACGTCGTGGCGGAAAAATATGGGTACGTGTTTTTCCCGATAAACCTATTACAGTAAGGCCCGCAGAAACACGTATGGGGTCGGGAAAGGGATCTCCCGAATATTGGGTATCCGTTGTTAAACCCGGTCGAATACTTTATGAAATGGGCGGAGTCTCAGAAACTGTAGCCAGAGCAGCAATTTCAATAGCTGCGTGCAAAATGCCTATAAAAACTCAATTTGTTATTTTAGGATAGGAATGTAGAACTAAATATAAAAAAGGGATGAAAAAACAACCACGAGTTTCTTTATTTTTAGACAAACACTATTTCTTCTTTTTCCTCATTCTTTACATTGAAATAATAGATTCAAATAAAAATGATATGATTCAACCTCAGACCCTTTTGAATGTAGCAGATAACAGTGGAGCTCGAGAATTAATGTGTATTCGAATCATAGGAGCTGGTAATCATAGATATGCTCATATTGGTGACATTATTGTTGCTGTAATTAAAGAAGCAGTGCCCAATATGCCTCTAGAAAGATCAGAAGTAATAAGAGCTGTAATTGTACGTACATGTAAAGAACTCAAACGTGACAACGGTATGATAATACGATATGATGACAATGCAGCGGTTGTCATTGATCAAGAAGGAAATCCAAAAGGAACTAGAGTTTTTGGTGCGATTGCTCGGGAATTGAGACAGTTGAATTTTACTAAAATAGTTTCATTAGCTCCCGAGGTATTATAAAGACTCATAGTCATAGATCAAACTATGATATTGTTCTAGTAGGATATCTGAAATAAACCCAATTAATAGATTGTGTCTCACGCATATACTTTTAATAATTTAATAATTAATTTAATAATAATAAATTTATTATTAAATTAAATAATGAATACTTTGAAGTATTCAAATAAAAAAACATGTTGATTATATCAAAATTAGGAAGCACCGATAATTATAATTCGTCATGGGCAGAGACACTATTGCTGATATAATAACTTCTATAAGAAATGCTGACATGAGTAAAAATGGAACGGTTCGAATAGCATCCACAAATATCACCGAAAACATTGTTAAAATACTCCTACGAGAGGGTTTTATTGAAAATGTTCGGAAACATCAGGAAAGTAATAAAAATTTCTTGGTTTCAACCTTGCGCCATAGAAGAACTAGGAAAGGAATATATAGAACTATTTTAAAACGTATCAGTCGACCCGGTCTACGAATTTATTCCAACTATAAAAAAATTCCTAAGATTTTAGGTGGAATGGGAATTGTAATTCTTTCCACTTCTCGAGGCATAATGACAGATCGAGAAGCTAGACTAGAAAAAATGGGAGGAGAAATTTTGTGTTATATATGGTAATCTTCCTCCGGTATCCTAATTTTATCTCTAACTTCCTATTTGTGAAATAGAGAGGAAAGGTGAGTTATATAACTCTTCCTCCATTAGTTGATACTTCAAGGAGGTTGCCTGGAATGAAAAAAAAATGATTCATGAAGGTTTAATTACTGAATCATTTTCCAATGGTATACTCTCCGAATCCGTTTATATAATGAAGATCTAATTCTAGGTTATATTTCGGGGAGGATCCGACGCAGTTTGATACGAACACTGCCGGGGGATAGAATCAAAATTGAAATAAGGCAATATTATTCAACCAGGGGACGTATAATTTATAGACTTCGGAACAAAGATTCGAACGATTAGATAGATTCTTTTTGAAAAAATCCCTTTCATCAAAGGTACAATTTGAAGCAAAAAAAAACAAGAGACTTAGTTTCTTCCAGATTCAAAATTAAAGTAAGGAGTGAGAAATATGAAAATAAGGGCTTCTGTTCGTAAAATTTGTGAAAAATGTCGACTGATCCGTAGGCGCGGACGAATTATAGTGATTTGTTCCAATCCGAGACATAAACAGAGACAAGGATAATCTTTCTAAAGTTTCTCAAACAAGGGTTATGTAAAAATAAAAGATTTGTTTTAACATGAAATGGATATCTCCGTATCTTTCTATATATTTCTGATTCATATTTATGAGATGATAAAATATGGCAAAACCTATACAAAGAATTGGTTCGCGTAGGAATGGGCGTATTGGTTTACGTAAGACTGGACGTAGAATACCAAAAGGAATTATTCATGTTCAAGCCAGTTTCAACAATACCATTGTAACTGTTACAGATGTACGAGGTCGAGTGGTTTCTTGGGCCTCCGCCGGTACTTCTGGATTCAAAGGCACAAGAAGGGGAACACCCTATGCTGCGCAAGCAGCCGCTTTAGATGCTATTCGTACTGTGGTAGATCAGGGTATGCAACGAGCAGAAGTTATGATAAAAGGTCCCGGTCTCGGAAGAGACGCAGCATTACGGGCTATTCGTAGAAGTGGTATACTATTAAGTTTCGTACGTGATGTAACACCTATGCCACATAATGGATGTAGACCTCCCAAAAAAAGACGTGTGTAAAAAAAAAAAAGAATTAAATGGATTTCAAGAGAAATAAATGATTCAATGATCTGATCAAATAATAATATTAGTATGGTTCGAGAGGAAATAGCAGAATCCACTCGAACACTACAGTGGAAATGTGTTGAATCAAGAGTAGACAGTACGCGTCTTTATTATGGTCGTTTCATTCTGTCCCCGCTCATGAAAGGGCAAGCCGATACCATAGGTATTGCCATGCGAAGGGCTTTACTTGGAGAAATA